GAAAAAATCTCTTATGATGAATTTTCTAATTATTGGAGCTCTACTAATGAAGAAAAAATAAAGAAACTAAGCAATGAATTTATAAATAGGGCCAAAGTTCTAGATAAGAAATTTATTCCTCTGGATATACTCGAAAAACAAATTAGATTGTGTAATGATGAGACTAAAACAAAATACTTACCTAAAATATATGATCCTTTCTTGAACGGACCCTATCGTGGACTAATTAAAAAATATTTTCCACCCCCAATCAAAAATAAAACTTACACAAAAAATTACATTTGGATAAATAAGATTCATGGTATTCTTCTTAATATTAATCGTAATTATACGGAATTTGAACAGAAAATAGATACATTTGATAGAAAATCATTATTAACTGAAATTAGTTATTTTTTGAACTTAATCAGTAAATTTTCGGGAAAATCAGTATCAAGTTTGAATTTTGAAACACTTTATTTATTTCCAGAACATGAACAAATAAAAATAGATTCTTTCGAAAAAAGAATAAAATTCAAATTATTAGTCGACACAACTAGAACCGATCTGAACGATAAAACAATTGTAAATAGAAAAAAATGTATTGGAATAAAAGAAATCAGTAAAAAAGTTCCTCGATGGTCATACAAATTAATCCACGAATTGGAACAACTGGCGGGAGAAAATGAAACAGGGGATCATGAGATTCGTTCCAGAAAAGCCAAACGTGTAGTGATTTTTACCGATAACTCACAGAATAACGATACTTATACTGATACTAGGGATACTGATAATCCTGATCAAAAATATGAATTGGCTTTAATACGTTATTCACAACAACCGGATTTTCGGCGAGACATAATCAAAGGATCTATACGCGCTCAAAGGCGTAAAACAGTTACTTGTAAGCTCTTTCAAACAAGTGTGCATTCGCCTCTTTTTTTGGACAAAATTGATAAACCCTCGCTCTTTTCTTTTGATATTTTCTCGCCAATTAAAATATTTTTTATGTTCAAAAATTGGATGCGTAAAAAGACAGAATTTAAAATTTCGGATTATACAGAGGAAAAGACAAAAGAAAGTGAGAAAAAAGAGGAGGACAAAAGAAAAAAAAACGAAAAAGAGGAAAAAAGACGTATAGAAATAGCAGAAGCCTGGGATAGCATTATATTTGCTCAAGTAATAAGAGGTTTTTTATTAATAACCCAATCGATTCTTAGAAAATATATTATATTACCTTCATTAATAATAACTAAAAATATAGTTCGTATACTATTATTTCAATTTCCCGAATGGTCAGAAGATTTAAGGGATTGGAATAGAGAAATGTATATTAAATGCACCTATAATGGCGTTCAATTATCCGAAACAGAATTTCCAAAAAACTGGCTAACAGACGGTATTCAGATAAAGATCTTATTTCCTTTTCGTCTGAAACCTTGGCACAGATCTAAGCTACGATCCACTGAAAAGGAAAAGGATCCAATGAAAAAAAAAGCGCAAAAAAGAGATTTTTGCTTTTTAACAATTTGGGGAATGGAAGTCCGATTGCCCTTTTCTTCTTCTCCCCGAAATCGAATTTCATTTTTTGATCCCATTTTTAAAGAACTAAAAAAAAAAATGAAAAAATGGAAAAAGAATTTTTTTCTAGTTCTAAAAGTTTTAAATGAAAGAAAAAAATTGTTTCTAAATGTCTCAAAAGAAACAGCAAAATGGATCATCAAAAGTATTCTCAAAAGTATTCTATTTCTAAACGAAAAAATAAAACAATTCTCAAATCCTTTTTTTCTATTTGGATTCAAAGAAATATATGAATTGAGCGAAAGCCAAAAAGATTCAACAATCAGTAACAATAATCCAATGATTTACGAATCATCCATTCCAATTCAATCTATTAATTGGACAAATTGTTCATTGACAGAAAATAAAATAAAAGATCTGAATGCTAAAACAAAGACAATCAGAAAGCAAATAGAAAAATTGACAAAAGAAAAGCAAAGGGGGTTTATAACTTCTGAGATAAATATTAGTTCGAACAAAACAACTTATGATGCTAAAAGATTCGAATTAAAAAAAAATATTTGGCAGATATTACAAAGAATAAATGTTCGATTAGCCCGTAAATCGCACTTTTTTTTCAAATTTTTCATGGAAAGGGTATACATAGATATCTTTCTCTGTATTATTAGTATTCCTAGAATCAATGTACAACTTTTTCTTGAATCAACAAAAAAAAGAAAAAAAAAATCCATTTACAATAACGAAGCAAATGCAGAAAGAACTGATAAAACAAATAAAAATAGAATTCACTTTATTTCGACTATAAAAAAATCAATTTCTAATATTAGGAATACGAATTCACAGAATTCTTGTGACGTATCTTCTTTGTCACAGGCATATGTATTTTATAAATTATCACAAACCCAAGTTATTAACGTATATAAGTATAAGTTAAGATCTGTTTTTGAATATCGTGGAAGATCTTTTTTTATTAAGAATGAAATAAAGGATTATTTTTTTGGAATACAAGGAATATTTCATTCCAAATTAAGACATAAGAACCCTCCCGATTCTGTAATGAATCAATGGAGAAATTGGTTAAAGGGTCATTATCAATATGATTTATCTCATAGCAGATGGTCTAGATTAGTACCACAAAAATGGAGAAATAGAATCAATGAACGTCGTGTGGCTCAAAATAAAGATTTAACCAAATGTGATTCATATGAAAAAACCCGATTAATTCTTTACAAAAAACAAGAAGTCGACTCATTAACAAATCAAAAAATGAAATTAAAAAAACAATATGGATATGATCTTTTATCATATAAATCTATTAATTATGCAGATAAGAAGGACTCATATATTTATGGATATAGAGCACCATTCCAAGCAAATAAAAAGAAAGCTATTTCTTATAATTACAACACGCGTAAACAAAAATTATTTGATAAGACGGGTGATATCTCTATCAAGAATTATATAGCAGAAGATGATATTATAGATATGGAAAAAAATCTGGATAGAAAGTATTTTGATTGGAGAATTCTGAAGTTTTGTATTAGAAATAAGGTTGATTTTGAGGCCTGGATCGATACCGATTATAATTTTAGGATTCATAAAGAAATCAACCCATCCAATCAAAACAAAACCTTTTTTGATTGGATGGGACTGAATGTAGAAATACTAAATCGTTCCATATCGAATCTGCAATTTTGGTTCTTTTCCAAATTTGTGATATTTTATAATGCATATACGAGTAACCCGTGGATCATACCAATAAAATTCCTTTTTTTCAATTTTAATGTAAATCAAAATGTTAAAAACATTACTGGAAAGAAAAAAATAATAGATATTTTTAGACCATCAAAAAAAAAAAAATCTCTTGAATTAGAGTTAGAGACTCGAAATCAAGCAAAAGCAGAATACGCGGGTCGAGTAGATCTTGAATCATCTCTCTCAAACCAAGAAAAAGATATTGAAAAAGATTATGCGGGATCGGACAGGAAAAAGGGTAAGGGTATAAAGAAAAAGAAATACAAGAACAAGATAGAAGCAGAACTTAATTTCTTCCTACGAAAGTATTTGGTTTTTCAATTGAACTGGCATGATTCCTTAAATCAAAGAATCATAAATAATATCAAAGTATATTGTCTCCTGATTAGACTGATAAATCTAAAAGAAATTGCTATAGCCTCTATTCAAAGAGGAGAACTAAGTCTAGATATTATGATGATTCAGAATCAGAAGGATTTAACTCTTCCAGGATTGAGGAAAAATAAAGAATTTATGAAAAAAGGAATATTGATTATCGAACCAGTTCGTCTGTCTAGAAAAAACGATGAACAATTTTTTGTGTATCAAACCATAGGCCTTTCGTTGATTCATAAGAGTAAGCACCAAATTAATCAAGGATACCCAGAAAAAAGCCTTGTTGATAAGAAGAATTTGTATAAATCGATTACAAGAACAAGAGATCAAAAGATGACTGAAAATAAAGACAAAAATAGTTATGATTTGCTTGTTCCTGAAAATATTTTATCCGCTAGATGTCGTAGAGAATTGAGAATTCTAATTTGTTTCAATCATAGGAATAGAAATAGTGTGCATAGAAACACAAGATTTTACAATGAGAATAAAGTCAATAATTGCTGTCAAGTTTTGGCTAAAAATAAAGATCTTGATAGAGATAAAAAAAAACTAATAAATTTTAAATTATTTGTTTGGCCAAATTATCGATTAGAAGATTTAGCTTGTATGAATCGCTATTGGTTTGATACCAATAATGGAAGCCGTTTCAGTATAGTAAGGATACATATGTGTCCGCGATTGAAAGTTCGTTAATCTACATTTTAATTTCTTCCATTTACCGTAACATATCTGGTATCCGAAGACAAATGGATACACACATAGATGCGCAATCGTCTTATTTGTATTTTTTTTTTTTTTTTTTTTTACAATTTTTTTTTTTTGCATAAATATAGTATTTTTGTATACCTATTTGAATTGATTAATAATAATCAATTTTATTTGAAAAAAAAAAAATGAAATTCTTAAGGAAATTAAGATTATTGTATATACCAAATTCAAAATTAGTGTCATTACTATTACTGATCAATAAAAATATCTATAAAAAAGGAGGGGGAGAGGAAAGCTTTTATTTTATGGTAAAAAATTCATTTATACCAGTTATTTCAGAAGAAAAAAAAGAAGAAAACCCGGGATCGGTTGAATTTCAAGTATTGAATTTCACCAATAAGATACGAAGACTTACTTCCCATTTGGAATTGCACCGAAAAGACTATTTATCTCAAAGAGGTTTACGTAAAATTCTGGGAAAACGGCAACGACTACTGTCTTATTTGTCAAAGAAAAATGGAATACGTTATAAAAAATTAATAAATCAGTTAGATATTCGGGAGTCACAAATTCGTTAATTTGAAGAGTCATTTTGAATTATTCGATTTATTAGATCTTGAATTTTGATGAACTTATTTTTTTTTTTTTTGTTTTAAGCAATTCATGGAAGAATGAATCGAGGAAAAACCTATGAATGTCCCAGCTACAAGAAAAGATCTCATGATAGTCAATATGGGTCCTCACCACCCATCAATGCATGGTGTTCTTCGACTTATTGTTACTCTGGATGGTGAGGATGTTATTGATTGTGAACCAATATTGGGTTATTTACATAGAGGGATGGAAAAAATTGCGGAAAACCGAACAATTATACAATATCTGCCTTATGTAACACGTTGGGATTATTTAGCTACTATGTTCACAGAAGCAATAACCGTAAACGGACCGGAACAGTTGGGAAATATTCAAGTACCTAAAAGAGCCAGCTATATCCGAGTAATTATGTTGGAGTTGAGTCGTATAGCTTCTCACCTACTATGGCTGGGACCTTTTATGGCAGATATTGGTGCACAAACTCCTTTCTTCTATATTTTCAGAGAAAGAGAATTAATATATGATCTATTCGAAGCTGCGACAGGTATGAGAATGATGCATAATTTTTTTCGTATCGGAGGAGTAGCGGCTGATCTACCTCATGGTTGGATAGATAAATGTTTGGATTTCTGCGATTATTTTTTAACAGGGGTTGTTGAATATCAAAAACTTATTACGCGAAATCCTATTTTTTTAGAACGGGTTGAGGGAGTAGGCATTGTTGGTGGAGAGGAAGTAATAAATTGGGGTTTATCAGGACCAATGCTTCGGGCTTCCGGAATACAATGGGATCTACGTAAAGTTGATAATTATGAGTGTTACGAGGAATTTGATTGGGAAGTTCAATGGCAAAAAGAAGGAGATTCATTAGCTCGTTATTTAGTTCGAATTGGTGAAATGGTGGAATCCATAAAAATTATTCAACAGGCTCTGGAAGGAATTCCAGGCGGGCCATATGAGAATTTAGAAATCCGCTGCTTTGATAGAGAAAAGGAGCCAGAATGGAATGATTTTGAATATCGATTCATTAGTAAAAAACCGTCTCCGACTTTTGAATTGCCGAAACAAGAACTTTATGTAAGAGTTGAAGCCCCAAAGGGAGAATTAGGAATTTTTCTAATAGGGGATCAGAATGGTTTTCCTTGGAGATGGAAAATTCGTCCACCGGGTTTTATCAATTTGCAAATTCTTCCTCAATTAGTTAAAAGAATGAAATTGGCCGATATTATGACAATACTAGGTAGCATAGATATCATTATGGGAGAAGTTGATCGTTGAAATGATAATTGATACAACAGAAGTACAAGATATCAATTCTTTTTCCAGATTGGAATCTTTAAAAGAGGTCTATGGAATTCTATGGGTACTTGCCCCTATTTTCACTCTTGTATTGGGAATCACAATAAGTGTACTAGCAATTGTATGGTTAGAAAGAGAAATATCCGCAGGTATACAACAGCGTATTGGACCTGAATACGCCGGTCCTTTGGGAGTTCTTCAAGCTCTAGCAGATGGAACAAAACTACTTTTCAAAGAGAATCTTATTCCATCTAGGGGAGATATTCGTTTATTCAGTATCGGACCATCCATATCAGTCATATCAATTCTAATAAGCTATTCAGTAATTCCTTTTGGCTATAACTTTGTTTTAGCTGATCTCAATATCGGTGTTTTTTTATGGATTGCTATTTCGAGTATTGCTCCCATTGGACTTCTTATGTCAGGATATGGGTCAAATAATAAATATTCCTTTTTGGGTGGTCTACGAGCTGCTGCTCAATCAATTAGTTATGAAATACCATTAACTCTATGTGTGTTATCAATATCTCTACGTGCGACTCGTTGAGACAGAAACTTTTCCATGCTATGCTTCTTTCTTTATAGGAAAGGGGTAGAATAATTTATAACGAAGGGGTAGAATAAATTGAATAGATATCCTCATTTTCATTATTATTATTCGAAATTCGGATTGAAGAACTAAATCAGATAGTTATATGAGTGAAATAAAACAGCTTCTATTGAATTTATATTTCAAAATATTGAATATAATGTATTAATGCTATATTTAATATATAGTATGATGATTTGAAATTGCAGTAAAAATATTGAGTCTCATTTTCTATGTATAAGAATTAAGTAAAAAAAAAATTATAAGCAGAAGAGTCCGTTTACCCCAAGATTGGGTGATTAGTCATCCTGTCTTGAAGCGGGCTGAAAAGACCAACCTTATTGAGTTTTCGCTACCGTTTGTATGAATTATCATATATGTATTAACATAAATAAGGGGGTTAATAAAAAAATGAGTGGATGGTTAGAAACACCAAGATACACAAAGGATTAGTAACGAAGATTATGTAAATTATCCACATTTCCGCATAATAGAAAAAGAATACTAATTGGGGCTTTAAGTTGGTAGAAAAAATCAGGCAGTACTCCCCACAATTCCGATCCAGAGTATGCTCCTATCCACTGATTAAATAAATGACTATCAGGAACGAAATAATCCTTTAATTTTTTTTAAGTCCCCTTTTACTTGCACAAAAAAAAGAAGAATAGGAACGAAAAAAAAAAAAACAAAAAAAAAAAAAGAGCGATCTTTTTTTTTTTTTTCTTATATCCATATTCATGGAGATAGAATTAATGTCATAATTCAGAAACTAATGTCTAATTATTTTTCGTAATCGAAAACGATGGGGGGGGTTATTGATAATTCGAAAAGAGTATTTTATTGAAGAATTAAGTTATTACTCAACAAATTCAAATTTTTATTTTTTTTTTAAGGGATGAGATCAATTCAGAAGTACCTTTTGTATCTTTTATTAAAATGGATTTCTCTTTATTATTTTATTATTTAATTATTTATTAGAACAGACAGAATTCAATTGGTCTAATTCAGAACCGTTCGATAGATTTTAATCTTATCTATCTTAGGGATATATCAAGAGATAAATAATCGGCCCGGTCCTTAGATTTATTTAAGGCTTTCGAGGAGCCGTATGAGGTGAAAATCTCATGTACGGTTCTGTAATAGCGATGGGAACAGTAATGTTATCACCGACTAGGATTATCTAACAGTTTAAGTACAGTTGATATAGTTGATGCGCAATCAAAATATGGTTTTTGGGGATGGAATTTGTGGCGTCAACCTATAGGTTTCATCGTTTTTCTAATTTCTTCCCTAGCGGAATGTGAAAGATTACCTTTTGATTTACCAGAAGCGGAAGAAGAATTAGTAGCAGGTTATCAAACCGAATATTCAGGTATAAAATTTGGTTTATTTTACGTTGCTTCCTATTTAAACCTATTAATTTCTTCATTATTTGTAACAGTTCTTTTCTTGGGCGGTTGGAATATCTCTATTCCGTACATATTCGTTTCTGAGCTTTTTGAACTAAATAAAACATATGGAGTTTTTGGAACTACAATTGGTATCTTTATTACACTAGCTAAAACTTATTTGTTCTTGTTCGTTTCTATCACAACAAGATGGACTTTGCCTAGGCTAAGAATGGACCAATTATTAAATCTTGGGTGGAAGTTTCTTTTACCTATTTCTCTCGGTAATCTATTATTAACAACTTCGTCTCAACTGTTTTCACTGTAAAAGATTGATCTTCTATATTCATAACTTGTATCAAACAAGAGAAAGAAACAAAACAAAAATATTCATAGATATTCACGATATGTTCCTTATGGTAACTGGGTTCATGAATTATGGTCAACAAACAGTCCGAGCTGCAAGGTACATTGGTCAAAGTTTCATGATTACCTTATCCCACGCAAATCGTTTACCTGTAACTATTCAATATCCTTATGAAAAATTAATCACATCGGAACGTTTCCGCGGTCGAATCCATTTTGAATTTGATAAGTGCATTGCTTGTGAAGTATGTGTTCGTGTATGTCCTATAGATCTACCCGTTGTTGATTGGAAACTGGAAACTGATATTCGAAAGAAACGATTGCTTAATTACAGTATTGATTTTGGAATCTGTATATTTTGTGGTAACTGTGTTGAGTATTGTCCAACAAATTGTTTATCAATGACTGAAGAATATGAACTTTCGACTTATGATCGTCACGAATTGAATTATAATCAAATTGCTTTGGGCCGTTTACCAATGTCAGTAATTGATGATTATACAATTCGAACAATTCAAATAAAATAAAATTCTTTATAATTAAATAAAAATTATTATAAAAAAGAAAATCATATAAATCAAATCATATTCTATATATATAAATAAAATAGAATAATATAAATTTGGATAATATAAAAATAGAAAAAGTATATATAATAAATTATTTATAATAAATAAATATATAAATTCTAATAAATAAATATATATAGTATAGTTTTAGTATAGTTTCGAACTACTCTTTCGTATAAAGAATGGAATGACATTGGTCCTATAACTGTACCTATATCAATTCACACTCCTTAGGATTTGATTTAATTCAATGCGGAGAGAAATTGAGTATATAAAATTTTTTCCTGGTCGTATCAATAAGGTCATGAAATTTCGATTTATTTATCTCTTATTTTACATATAATGGATTTGCCTGAACCGCTACATGATTTTCTTTTAGTCTTTCTGGGATCAGGTCTTGTATTAGGAAGTCTAGGAGTAGTATTACTTACCAACCCCATTTTTTCTGCCTTTTCGTTGGGACTGGTTCTTGTTTGTATATCTTTATTCTATATTTTATCAAACTCCCATTTTGTAGCTGCAGCACAGTTACTTATTTACGTGGGAGCTATAAACGTTTTAATCATATTTGCTGTGATGTTCATGAATGGTTCAGAATATTACCAAGATTTTCATCTTTGGACCGTTGGGGATGGAATTACTTTGATGGTTTGTACAAGTATTTTTGTTTCACTAATAACTACTATTCCAGATACATCATGGTACGGGATTATTTGGACTACAAGACCAAATCAGATTATAGAGCAAGATTTGATAAGTACTAGTCAACAAATTGGAATTCATTTATCAACAGATTTTTTTCTTCCATTTGAACTCATTTCAATAATTCTTTTAGCTGCTTTGATAGGTGCAATTGTTGTGGCTCGCCAGTAAGAAATCTTTAGAACTACAATACAATATAAATCCAAATTCAATTTTGTTCGATTTTATCACATTTATTTCCGTTGAATTCTATGTGAACGTGAAAGAGTGTTTATGTAGAAAATTATTATTCTTTTTTGTTTTTATTGCCAATATATTTTTTTGGTCCAGACTTGTTATATTCTTTCGTCAATCGAATCCGTTGAATTGTTGTTCATATTGAAATGAATCGAAATTGATAAGGAGTTGGTCAATGATGCTCGAACATGTACTTGTTTTGAGTGCCTATTTATTTTCTATGGGTATCTATGGATTGATCACGAGCCGAAATATGGTTAGAGCCCTTATGTGTCTTGAACTTATACTGAATGCCGTTAATATAAATCTCGTAACCTTTTCTGATTTTTTTGATAGTCGCCAATTAAAAGGAAATATTTTTTCAATTTTTGTTATAGCTATTGCAGCCGCTGAAGCAGCTATCGGACCGGCTATTGTTTCCTCAATTTATCGTAACAGAAAATCAACTCGTATCAATCAATCGAATTTGTTGAATAAATAGTATTAATCATAATTAATCATAAAAAGTAGAATTTAGAATATTGTAATATTCATCAATTCAAATTAGCATGTATGCTACACAACTTATGATCATGTTTGCGAAAACGTAAGAAATCAAAGTATCTTGGCCCTCTTCTCTTCTTATGAATTGATCCAGAAGTCCATTTTTATTAGCAAAATTCTGGTAAATCATTGATTCATCTGGTGTCTAAATATATGATTCATTTACGAGTTTACTAGATCGAAATTTCTGATGTTCAAAAATTACTATAGATCCAATGTCACATTCAGTAAAGATTTATGATACATGTATAGGATGTACTCAATGTGTCCGAGCCTGCCCCACAGATGTATTAGAAATGATACCTTGGGACGGATGTAAAGCTAAGCAAATTGCTTCTGCCCCAAGAACAGAGGACTGTGTTGGTTGTAAGAGGTGTGAATCCGCCTGTCCGACGGATTTCTTGAGTGTTCGAGTTTATTTATGGCATGAAACAACTCGAAGCATGGGTCTAGCTTATTGATACGTTTCAAAAAACACCACACGAATACATTTTTTTACTGGCAAAAACCCGTGCTAAAAATACTTTTTTTCTTTTCTATTTTGAGCACGGGTTTTTCTGGCCCAAGTGTATCTTATTTTTATCACGAATTATTTTCCTTGGTTAACAATAGTTGTAGTTTTGCCAATAGCCGGGGGTTCCTTAATCTTCTTATTTCCTCATAGAGGAAATAAGGTAATTAGGTGGTATACTATTTGTATATGTTTAATGGATCTGCTTCTAACAACCTATGCATTTTGTTATCATTTCCAATTGGATGATCCATTAATCCAACTGACGGAGAATTATAAATGGATCAATTTTTTTGATTTTTACTGGAGATTCGGAATAGATGGACTCTCTATAGGACCTATTTTACTGACGGGATTTATCACCACTTTAGCTACTTTAGCGGCTCAGCCGGTTACTCGAGAATCCCGATTATTCCATTTCCTGATGTTAGCAATGTATAGCGGTCAAATAGGACCATTTTCTTCTCGAGACATTTTACTTTTTTTCATCATGTGGGAATTAGAATTAATTCCTGTTTATCTACTTTTATCCATGTGGGGGGGAAAGAAACGTTTGTATTCAGCTACAAAGTTTATTTTGTACACTGCGGGAAGTTCTGTTTTTTTATTAATGGGAATTCTAGGTATCGGTTTATATGGTTCTAATGAACCAACATTAAATTTTGAAACATTAACTAATCAATCGTATCCTGTGGCGCTGGAAATAATATTCTATATGGGATTTCTTATTGCTTTTGCTGTCAAATCGCCGATTATACCCTTACATACATGGTTACCAGACACCCACGGAGAGGCACATTACAGCACTTGTATGCTTTTAGCCGGAATCTTATTAAAAATGGGAGCGTATGGATTGGTTCGAATTAATATGGAATTATTACCCCACGCTCATTCTATATTTTCCCCCTGGTTAATGATATTAGGTTCAATTCAAATAATCTATGCAGCTTCAACATCTCTTGGTCAACGTAATTTAAAAAAAAGAATAGCTTATTCCTCGGTATCTCATATGGGTTTCATAATTATAGGAATTGGTTCTATAAGCGATACGGGGCTCAATGGGGCCATTTTACAAATAATATCTCATGGATTTATTGGCGCTGCCCTTTTTTTCTTGGCGGGAACTAGTTATGATAGACTACGTCTTCTTTATCTCGACGAAATGGGCGGAATGGCTATCCCAATGCCAAAAATATTCACGGTTTTCAGTATCTTATCGATGGCTTCTCTTGCATTGCCGGGCATGAGCGGTTTTGTTGCAGAATTGATAGTTTTTTTTGGAATAATTACCAGCCAAAAATTTCTTTTAATGACAAAAATACTAATTACTTTTGTAACAGCAATTGGAATGATATTAACTCCTATTTATTCATTATCTATGTTACGGCAGATGTTCTATGGATACAAGCTTTTTAATACACCAAACTCTTATTTTTTTGATTCTGGGCCGCGAGAGTTATTTATTTCGATTTCTATCCTTATACCTGTAATAGGTATTGGTATTTATCCGGATTTCATTTTATCATTCTCAGTTAACAAGGTTGAAGCTATTCTATCTAATTTTTTATAGATAGTTTTTCATGAATAAAAAAAAATAAAAAAGAAAAATAAACCCTATGTACAATGAAAAAAAAAAATATTTTTCCGTTGGATTGGATTAACTTAAAAAAAAAATGAATTTGAATTGTAATCGAATATGTTTGTTGTTTGTGAGAACCCCTTGAATCACTACATTACTTGATTTAAAGGGTTCTCGACGGTTTATGGGAAGTTTTCTTATATATATAAGAAAATTTTTTCTATATATATGCTTTCTAGATTTGTATTTGTCAGGCCCTTTACTCACTTTAATTCAATTAGATGTAAATGAACCATAACTATGTAGTCCTATTCCTAATAGATTGATCCCAAAATAACATATCCAAATTATAAGAAAGCCCATAGAGGCCACTATTGAAGAATTTACACCTTCTAATTTTTTATTTTTTCTAGTATGTAAATAAATCGCGAATATGGTCCAAGTAATAAACGCCCAAGTTTCCTTTGGATCCCAATTCCAATATGATCCCCATGCCTCATTAGCCCATACTGCTCCAGAAAGAATACCTATCGTTAAAAAGATAAAACCTAGACTAATAATACGATAACTCCAACGATCCAATTGTTGAATAAATTGAGACCTGTAATAATTTCTAGAAGAAAAAAAAGAAGTTTTTCGTAAAACATTGTTTCTTTCATTCATATTCATGTATTTGATCTCAGCAAAAGAAAATGATTCATTTAAAAAATACAAATTATTGCTTTTACCAATAATCCTTATGACTTCTCGAAATGTAATGACTAAAATAGCTACTGATAATAATGATCCACATAAAAGAGCTGCATAGCCCAATATCATCATACTTACGTGCATCATTAACCACTGGGATTGTAGAGCGGGTACTAATATTGCGGATTGATGCATTTCGGTTAAAAGACCCGAAGTAGCAAAGCCTTGGGTAAAAATAACACTTGGTGTGATTATTGTACTTAAATGGGTTTTATGCTTTTTAAAACACGGAACCATATGAAAAATGGAAAACCCCCATGAAAGAAAGATTAATGATTCATATAAATCACTAAATGGCAAATGGCCCGAAAAAATCCAACGAGTAACTAACAATCCTGTTATACAGAAAAAAGTTATTATCATGCCTTTTTCGGACGAATCATATAATCCTACGATTTCATTGACTAATAAGGTAATCAAATGAATTGAAATTACAATTGATACGACCGAAAACGATATATGAGTTAATATATGCTCTAAAGTTGAAAATATCATATAAAAAAATGAAAAAAAAAAAGGTCTTAATACTAGGAATAGAAATCGGGAATTGAATTCATTATAGGACTTACTCTTTTAGACGATAAGATGCCATGCCGCCACTCGGACTCGAACCGAGATGCTCTAGCACTGCTTCCTAAGAGCAGCGTGTCTACCAATTTCACCATAGCGGCTTACTCGAAATCATAATAACCGATTTTTAGTCAATCGTCGAGATTGAAAGAGTCAATTCAAATGCAATATTTGTTTAGTAAATATTAAAGAATTTTAATAATTCTATTATAATTATTATAATATATAAATATTATTATAAATATAAATTATTTATAAATTATAAATATAAATTCAAATTTTTTTTTTTAGAAATAAAAAAATTATCAAATTTGAAAATATATAAAATATATATATATATATATTATGATATTCTAATATAAATAAATAATATACTATTTATATAAAAAATATATTAAATGAATTTCGAAATTCATTTATATTTATATATAAATATATAAATAATATATTCAAAATATAATATATTAAATAAAATATAATATATTAAATAATTATAAATAAAAATCAAGAATAATATACAATTATATATTATATATAATAATATACAATTATATATTAAATCACTTATATATTAATTATATATTAAATATTCTATATCTGTATTATAGTATAAAAATGGAATATTCTAGAATTCTATAATATAGAATATTCTTTGAGTCCAGCTAATTCAGATTATCCCAACATTTGTATTTGTTGCACAAAAAAAACTTTTTGAGTTCCTCGTAGAAATAGATTGCGCAAATGAAAAAGTTTTCGATGCTTCCCAATATCCCTTCTTTTTCCAAAAAGTTTTCCGAATCCTTTTTTTTGATATAGAAGTGCGCTTTTTTGGAACTGCCATTCAAAAATTATACTAGTTTTTTCATTGCTATAGTTACATGTGAAAGACATTTATTCTGTAAATAAAAACAAATTTTTCTTTAATTAGCCATATATCTTATCTATATATATATATTTAAATTAATACCCCTTCCAATAAGAAAAATGTGGATATGCAAAAATCACATATTCTTTTTCTTTTTTTTCCTAGTAATTATGTAATTCGTACAAAAAAAGAACACTATCTGTTTATGTCTCTGTCTATTTTTCTGGTACTCAATTTCTATTTATACATGGAATAAAATACATCTAAAAAGTTTAAGAACCCAACCTTTATCCTGCTTAATTGGTCGTTAATCTAATCTATTAAAGGATACTTGATTTTTTTCATCTATCTTACTTTGTTGTATGTTTTCTATTTAAAGTAAAACATTGAATATAATAACCCTTTTTCATAATTTTTACAAACATAGATATCTTTTTATTGGAATGGAAAATAATCAATTAGTTCAAAAATGAACTAATGTTTCTGAATAAATAAACTAAAAAAAATTATTATTTTATTGGGTCATGTCATATGGATTGTTTTTTATGATTCATATCAAAATAAACTAATGTTCTTAGTTTTCGTGTAATTATTTATCCTCACTCTATAGATATCCGTTTTTGTATAATTGTATAAAAAAATGGAATTTTTTTTTATTTATTAATTTATTAATAGTAATAAATATTACTAAAAAAAAAAAGTTTATTTTTCACTAGGAATTTTATTATTGGCCCATTTTTACTTTAGTACTTTGCTGCAAGTATTGTGCAAAAATTAAGAATAATTAATAATAGAGAATTCTATTTATATGTTCACTTTTTTTTATTAACTGAACCCTTTCAAAAGAGATAAAACCGGCGAATAAGAAACAAAACTCATTAAGAATCCAATTTTTTTTTATTCTTTATTTTCTTTTTTTGTATGGAATATACACATCAATCTTCATGGATCATACCTTTCATTCCACTTCCAGTTCCTATGTTAATAGGGGTGGGACTTCTACTTTTTCCCACGGCAACAAAAAATCTTCGTCGTATGTGGGCTTTTCCTAGTATTTTATTGTTAAGTATAGTTATGATTTTTTCGGTCGATCTGTCTATTCATCAAATCAATAACAGTTCTATCTATCAATATGTATGGTCTTGGACTATAAATAATGATCTTTCTTTAGAGTTTGGCTACTTGATCGATTCACTTACCTCTATTATGTCAATATTAATCACTACTGTTGGCATTCTGGTTATTATTTATAGTGATAATTATATGTCTCATGATCAAGGATATTTGAGATTTTTTGCTTATATGAGTTTTTTTAATACTTCAATGTTGGGATTAGTTACTAGTTCTAATTTGATACAAATTTATATTTTTTGGGAATTGGTTGGAATGTGTTCTTATCTATTAATAGGTTTTTGGTTCACACGTCCTATTGCGGCAAATGCTTGTCAAAAAGCGTTTGTAACTAATCGCGTAGGGGATTTTGGTTTATTATTAGGAATTTTAGGTCTTTATTGGATAACGGGTAGTTTGGAATTTCGGGATTTGTTTCAAATATTCAATAACTTGATTTATAATAATGAGGTTAATATTTTATTTGTTACTTTGTGTGCCCTCTTGTTATTTTGCGGTTCAGTTGCTAAATCTGCCCAATTCCCCCTTCATGTATGGTTACCAGATGCTATGGAAGGGCCTACCCCTATTTCCGCTCTTATACATGCTGCTACTATGGTAGCGGCGGGCATTTTTCTTGTAGCTCGACTTCTTCCTCTTTTCATAGTTATACCCTCCATAATGAATGGAATAGCTTTGATAGGTATAATAACAGTAGTATTAGGAGCTACTTTAGCTCTTGCTCAAAAAGATATTAAGAGAAATTTGGCCTATTCTACAATGTCTCAATTGGGTTATATGATGTTAGCTCTAGGTATGGGCTCTTATCGAGCCGCTTTATTTCATTTGATTACTCATGCTTATTCAAAAGCATTGTTGTTTTTAGGATCCGGATCCATTATTCATTCAATGGAAGCTATTGTTGGATATTCTCCAGATAAAAGTCAAAATATGGTTCTTATGGGCGGTTTAACAAAACATGCGCCAATTACAAAAACTGCTTTTTTAGTGGGTACACTTTCTCTTTGTGGTATTCCACCCTTTGCCTGTTTTTGGTCCAAAGATCAAATTCTTAATGATAGTTGGTTGTATTCACCAATTTTAGCAATAATAGCTTGTTCCACAGCAGGATTAACCGCATTTTATATGTTTCGGATCTATTTACTTGTTTTTGAAGGATATTTAAACGTTAATTTTCAAAATTTCAATGGAAAAATAAATAGTTCATTCTATTCAATATCTTTATGGGGTAAAGAAGGAAAAAAATGTTTAAAAAAAAAAATTAATTTTTTAGCTTTATTAACAATGAATAATAATGAAAGGACTTCTTTTTTTCGGAAGAAGACACATCCGCATCAAATTAATAGAAATGTCAAAAACATAACACGTCTTTTTATTGATATTACCTATTTTGGTACTAAAAAGACTGCTTGTTTCTATCCCCATGAATCGGACAATACTATGCTATTTTCTATGCTTGTATTAGTACT